TATTTTGTCCGAGATAATTCTCTTAGGGCCCTTTTTTACAAATGAGTTGATTAAGTCCAAATTTTGGAAAGATGAATAAACAGACCCATATAAAATGGATGCTATGAATAGTCCGAAAATGGCTATACTTACTGAAAAAATAGCATTTATGAAAAACCCATACCAATACACAGAATAATTAGAATTTGGATGAAAAGGACTTACTGATGGAATTAACCATCTCGATAATATATCAAAATCTACTATTCCTTCATCAAAACGAATTCCTATTAATCCAATGAACAAAGTAAATAGTACCAATATGACTAGAGAAAATAGCATAGTATTGTCCGATTCATGAGGATACATAGAAGGATCTTTTTTTCCAAAATGAGTACTAAAATATCGCGTTGTCTTTCTTACATTATTATCAATTTGATATGTATCCTTTGAAAAGGGGGAGACTTTATTATTCATTGCGGATAAAAGTAAATTTCTATTGACTGTTTTAGGTGGTTCTTTTCCCCATATGGATATTGAATAGAATGAGCTGTTTTTAGTGCTACTATAATTTTGAAAATTAACACGCAAATATCCATCAAAAGTAAGTAAATACACCCGAAACATATAAAACGCGGTTAATCCCACTGTGAAAGAAGCTATTATTGCTAAAATGGGTGAATACAACCAACTATCATTAAGAATTTCATCTTTGGACCAAAAACAAGCAAGAGGTGGAATACCGCAAAGAGAAAGCGTACCTAATAAAAAAGTAATTCTTGTAATTGGAACATACCTTGTTAAACCGCCCATAAGAACCATATTCTGACTTTTCTCTGGCGAATATCCAACAATGGGCTCCATTGAATGAATAACAGATCCGGATCCAAAAAATAATAAAGCTTTAGAATAGGCATGAGTGATCAAATGAAATAAAGCAGCTCTATAAGAACCTATACCTAGAGCTAACATAATATAACCCAATTGAGACATTGTAGAGTAGGCTAAACTTTTTTTGATGTCTCCTTGAGCAAGAGCTAAAGTAGCTCCTAATAGTACTGTTATTACACCTATTAAAGAAATTAGATTCATTATATAAGGTATGACTATGAAAAGAGGAAGAAGTCGAGCTACAAGAAAAATTCCCGCTGCGACCATCGTCGCAGCGTGTATAAGAGCCGAAATGGGGGTGGGTCCCTCCATGGCATCAGGTAACCATACGTGAAGGGGAAATTGTGCAGATTTAGCGATTGCGCCGACGAATAATAAACAGGCACACAAAGTAGCAAATAAAGAATTGAACTCATTATTATGAACTAAGTTATTAACTATTTCGAACAAATCCCGAAATTCGAAACTGCCTGTTATCCAGTAGAAACCTAAAATTCCTAATAATAAACCAAAATCCCCTACACGATTAGTTACAAAAGCTTTTTGGCAAGCACTTGCTGCAATCGGACGTGTAAACCAAAAACCTATTAATAAATACGAACACATTCCCACAAGTTCCCAAAAAATATAAATTTGTATCAAATTAGAGCTAGTAACTAATCCCAGCATGGAAGTATTGGAAAAACTAATATAAGCAAAAAATCTCAAATATCCTTGATCGTGGGACATATAATTGTCACTATAAATAAGAACCATAATTCCCACAGTAGTAATTAGTATTGACATAATAGAAGTAAGTGGATCGATCAAGTATCCGAATTCTAAGGAAAAATCATTATTGATGGTCCAAGACCATAGATATTGATAAATAAAACTTCCATTTATTTGCTGAATAGACAAATTGGCCGAAAACGCCATAGTTATACTTAGCAGTAAAATGCTAAGAAAAGTCCACATACGACGAAGATTTTTTGTTGCTGTAGGAATAAGCAGAAGTCCAAATCCTATTGACATAGTAACCGGAAGTGGAATAAGGGGTATTATCAATGCATATTGATATGTATGTTCCATAAAAAACCATTTTTTTCTTAATTTTTTTTTTTTACTTTTTCTCAGATATTTTAAATATTCATTCAAATAAATGATATGACAAAATACCTAAGTAAAGGTTTTTTACTAGTATAAAATACTACTACAAAATACTAATACAAAATACTAAATTTTTAATCATTCTAGTACTATGCATATTCTGATGATTTATATTTATAACCGCATTATCATTATATAGTAAGGAAAATAAATTCTACCAAAAACAGTACTTAATTTGAATATGGGTGATAATATCCATCAATAATTGACTCAATAAGAGGGAACCTCCCTTATTCTAATTCTAATGTTCTAATGAATTTTTTTTTTTAGTTTCATACTCTATTTTTTTCTCCCTCCATAGGGGGGAAACGTATATGTATTTGTATTTTTTATGTTATAACATATATTATATGCGGGATAAGTATGTATAATGATGAAAAAGAATAATCCATTTTGAACAATACATGTCTTTCACATACAACGAGAAAAATGAGTACTCCTTTTTGAATGGCGGTTCCAAAAAAACGTACTTCTATATCAAAAAAACGTATTCGTAAAAATATTTGGAAGAAGAAGGGATATTTAAATGCAGTAAAAGCTCTTTCTTTAGCTAAATCTATTTCCACAGGGCATTCAAAGAGTTTTTTTGTGCAACAAACAAGCAATAAAGTCTTGGAATAATTTGACATACCATGAAGAACTGAAACTTTTTCATTAAAAATGAATGATTCACATTAACTATGTCTATCAATTCCCCTTTCCAACTAGAAATGGGAATTGATAGACATTGAAACTCTTTTTTTATATATCTAGCCAAAAACCTAATTGAATTTATTCAATATGGTATCATAAATTATGGACACAAGGAAGAGTATTAATACTTGATGATACGAAGGTATCGAAATGAGACTAAGGTATGAAAATCATTAGAAAAATTCCTTGGATTTAGTGATTAAATTTTATATATATATATATAAAATATATAAAACCTATTTTTTTTTTACACAATCAATCTTTTTGTTTTGTTTGGATCTATGGAATAATAAAAAAAAAAAGACAAAAAGAAAATAATTTTGAATTTTATATCTCGATTGAGAACAACACTATTGATTTCCAGCTGTTTTGGGATAGTTTCTAGTATGTGAAAGTTTATTGTTAAAACTGAACCCTACGTTGCTAAGGTTATTATGAAAAATTCACATATGAATTTCAATGAGGTTTATTCATCGATTCTAAAGTTTCCTAAACTATATTGAATCCTTGAATCTCGACAAGTCAACATGAATTGACTATTATTTATTAATATTTTTAGTAAGCCGCCATGGTGAAATCGGTAGACACGCTGCTCTTAGGAAGCAGTGCTAGAGCATCTCGGTTCGAGTCCGAGTGGCGGCATCCTCTAAAAGAGACATAATGGATCTTATAATGTATTTAATTCCCAATTAAAATTCTGTAATAGGGCTTCCTTCTTTTTATGATATTTGTGACTTTAGAACATATATTAACTCATATCTCTTTTTCGATCATTTTAATGGTGTTTACGATTCATTTGATGACCTTATTATTCCACGAAAACATAGGATTATGTGATTCGTCGGAAAAAGGGATGATAGCTACATTTTTCTCTATAACAGGCTTATTAGTTATTCGTTGGATTTATTCGGGGCATTTCCCATTAAGTAATTTATACGAGTCATTAATTTTCCTTTCGTGGAGTTTTTCCATTATTCATATTATTTCCAAGATTAAGATAGGGAACCGTAAAAATGATTTAAGCACAATAACGGCACCCAGTGCTATTTTTATGCAAGGTTTCGCCACATCAGGTCTTTTAACCGAAATGCATCAATCTGCAATATTAGTACCTGCTCTACAATCTCAATGGTTAATGATGCACGTAAGTATGATGTTATTGAGCTACGCAGCTCTTTTATGCGGATCATTGTTATCAGTCGCTCTTCTAGTTATTACATTTAGAAAAAGCATCGATATCTTTTGTAAGGGCAATTATTTATTAATAAAGTCCGTTTTATTTAGCGAGATCAAATACTTGAATGAAAAAGGAGGTGTTTTTAAAAACACTTCCTTTCTTTCATTTCGAAATTATTACAAATATCAATTGACTCGGCGTTTGGATTATTGGAGTTTTCGTACCATTAGTTTAGGGTTTACTTTTTTAACCATAGGCATTCTTTCTGGAGCAGTATGGGCTAATGATACATGGGGATCTTATTGGAATTGGGACCCCAAGGAAACTTGGGCATTTATTACTTGGACCATATTTGCGATTTATTCACATACTAGAACAAATAAGAATTTACAAGATATGAATTCGGCACTTGTGGCTTCTATAGGATTTCTTATAATTTGGATATGCTATTTTGGGATCAATCTATTAGGAATAGGTCTACATAGTTATGGTTCATTCACATTAACATAATTTCTAATTGAATAAACTACACGAAGAATACATAAGAAGATTGTCTCATACTCATATATAACGAAAGTTTGTGCGACTTTTTGATAACCGTTTGAGTCAAATGGTTATCAAAAAGTCGAGAGGCATCTCATTCCAATTTTAATTCATTTCATTTTTTTTTTGCATGGTATATCGAATGGTTTTAAAAATATGAAATTCAAAGAATTCTAAGACTTTCTGTTTGAGTAATGAAAACTATCTATAAAAATAATTAGATAGGATAGTTTGTACCTTATCAACTGATAACAAGAGAGCGAAATCAGGATAAATACCAATCCCTATTACGGGTAGAAAGATACAGATAGAAATAAAGAGTTCTCGCGGTCCAGAATCGAAAAAATTCGAATTTTGAACATCGAATAGCTTGTATCCATAGAACATCTGACGTAACATAGATAAAAGATAAATAGGAGTTAATATCATTCCCATTGCTATTACAAAAGTAATTAGCACTTTTGGCATTAAAAGATATTTTGAGCTGGTAATTATTCCAAAAAATACTACTAATTCCGCAACAAAACCACTCATTCCTGGCAATGCAAGAGAAGCCATCGAGAAGCTGCTGAACATGGTAAATATTTTTGGCATTTGTATAGATATCCCCCCTATTTGGTCGAGATAAACAAGACGTATTCTATCACAACTCGTTCCCGCCAAGAAAAAAAGTGCAGCACCAATAAATCCATGAGAAAGTATTTGTAAAATGGCTCCATTTAGTCCCATGCCGGTTATAGAACCAATTCCTATAATTGTGAAACCCATGTGAGATACGGAGGAATAGGCTATTCTCTTTTTAAAATTGCGTTGACCGAAAGAAGTTGAAGCTGCATATATTATTTGCGTTGTTCCCACTATCACAAACCAGGGAGAAAATATAGAATGAGCGTGGGGAAATAATTCCATATTGACCCGGATCAATCCATAGGCTCCCATTTTTAATAAGATTCCAGCTAAAAGCATACATGTACTGTAATGTGCCTCGCCATGGGTATCTGGTAACCATGTATGTAGGGGTATAATTGGCAATTTGACAGCATAAACAATAAGGAAACCAAAATAGAATAGTATTTCCAATGCTACAGGATATGATTGATTAGCTAATCTTTCAAAATCTAATGTCGGCTCATTGGAACCATATAAACCCATACCTAGAACTCCTATTAAGAGAAAAATAGAACCTCCCGCAGTGTACAAAATAAACTTTGTAGCCGAATACAGACGTTTCTTTCCCCCCCACATGGATAAAAGTAAGTAAACGGGAATTAATTCTAATTCCCACATAATGAAAAAAAGTAAAAGGTCTCTAGAAGAAAATAATCCTATTTGACCGCTGTACATTGCTAACATCAGGAAATAGAACAATCGTGAATTTCGAGTAACCGGCCAAGCCGCTAAAGTAGCTAAAGTGGTGATAAATCCTGTCAGTAAAATGGGTCCTACGGAAAGTCCATCGATTCCCAATCTCCAGTGAAAATTTAAAATATTTATCCATTGAAAATCTTCTTCCAGTTGGATTAATGGATCGTCCAATTGAAAACGGTAACAGAATGCATAAGTCGTTAGAAGGAGCTCTAATAAGCATATACATAGAGTATACCACCGAAACACCTTATTCCCCTTATGAGGGAGAAAAAAAATGGAAGAACCCGCGAATATCGGCAAAACAACAAGTATTGTTAACCAAGGAAAATAACTCGTGATAAAGACAAGATACGCTTTGACCAGAAAAGCCCGTGCTCGGAAAAATAATATATTATTTATATAGTACGGGCTTTTGTCGGTAAAGAGGAATCAAATGATTCGAGTGGAGTTTTGTGTAACGTATCAATCAATAAGATAGACCCATGCTTCGAGTTGTTTCATGCCATAAATAAACACGGACACTTAAAAAATCTGTTGGGCAAGCGGACTCACATCTCTTACAACCCACACAATCCTCGGTTCTTGGCGCAGAAGCAATTTGCTTAGCCTTACATCCGTCCCAAGGTATCATTTCCAGTACATCTGTGGGACAGGCTCGTACACATTGAGTACACCCTATACATGTATCATAAATTTTTACTGAATGTGACATTGAAACTATAAATTCCCGTTTTTAACATAAAAAATTTCGATCTGGTATGGCAAAATAAGTAGTAAATAAATTATATATTTATATTGTAGACACCAGACGAATCAGTGATTTATATCCACTTTTTTTTTTTTCAATATATTTTATTTCTAAATCCGTTTATGAGAAAGTGCCAAGAGACTTTGATTCCCGTTTCAACAATCAAAGTAATACGAATCGCATATACGAATTCAAATAGGTAAATAATACAATATTTAATATTAATGGAATTCCAATAAATAACTATATGTCTTTATTTATATAATGAATGATTACGACTAATTATTCAACAAATTCGATTGATTGATATGAGTTGATTTTATGTTATGATGGATCGACGAAACAATAGCTAGCCCAATAGCCGCTTCCGCCGCTGCAATAGCTATGACAAAGATTGAGAAAATGTCTCCTTTTAATTGGCGACTATCAAATAAATCAGAAAATGTTACGAGATTTATATTAACCGAATTTAGTATAAGTTCAAGACACATAAGTGCTCTAACCATGTTTCGACTTGTGATTAATCCATAGATACCAATAGAAAATAAATGGATACTAAAAAAAAGTACATGCTCGAACATCATCAACTAACTCCTCATCAATCTCGATTCATTTAAATATAAACAATAATTTGACTGATTCGATTGACTAGAATGGAACAATTAAAGAAAAAAGAAAGGTATTGGCAATAGATTTAACTAAAAATTGGATTCTTTTTTTATTTGATTCAAAATTTCGAATTCTTAGACCTTTTTAAAATTATAAGTATTTATTATTGACGAGCCATAGTAATTGCACCTATTAAAGAAACTAAAAGAATTATAGAAATGAGTTCAAACGGAAGATAAAAATCCGTTGATAAATGAATCCCAATTTGTTGAACGTTAATTATTAGGTCCTGCTCTAGAATCTGGTTTGATTTTGTAGTCCAAAGAATTCCGTACCATGATGTATCTAGGATAGTAGTAATTAGTGAAAAAAGAATACTTATACAAACCAATAAAGTGATCCCATCTCCGACGGTCCAAAGACGAGAATCATTGGAATATTCTGAACCATTCATGAACATTACAGCAAATATGATTAATACATTTATGGCTCCCACATAAATAAGGAGTTGTGCAGCAGCTACAAAATAGGAATTTGATGGAATATATAATAAGGATATACAAACAAGAACCAATCCCAACGAAAAGGCAGAATAAATTGGATGGGTAAATAATACTACTCCCAGACCCCCTAGTATAAGAACTGATCCCAGAAATACTACAAGAATATCATGTGTTGGTCCAGATAAATCCATTATGTATAAAATAAGAGATAAATAAGTCTAACGATTTCATGATCTTACTAAATAGCCCATTAGGAAGGAAAAAGGGGTTACACCCTTTTTCTTGTATATGATACGTTCCTAATGTAGTATAGATTAATATAGATATAGATAAAGTTATTGGACCAATCCTACTTTTTTTATCCTAGAAAGAAAAGAGTAGTTTAAATTTTTAATTTCGAAATCATCACGAAAAATATATTATAAGTTTTAATCAAAGAGTGATTCTTCACAAATAATAGTCATTATTTCTAGTTACTTAATTTATAATTTATAGTTACTGACGAACAAAAAAAAAGTATCTTTTCTATCAAATTAGAAAAACAAGACCTTACTAATTGGTAATCGTTCTTGAATCGAGGGATTTATCTTTGTATATTTTTATTTGAGTTGAATTTCTAACGATTTGAATTGTGTAATCTCCAATTACTGATATTGGTAGCCGACCTAAAGCAATTTGATTATAATTCAATTCGTGACGATCGTAAGTAGAAAGTTCATATTCTTCAGTCATTGATAAACAATTTGTTGGACAATATTCGACACAGTTACCACAAAATATACAGACACCGAAATCAATACTATAATTAAGCAATTGTTTCTTTTTTATATCTTTTTCAAATCTCCAATCAACAACGGGTAGATCTATGGGGCATACACGAACGCAGACTTCGCAAGCAATACATTTATCAAATTCAAAATGTATTCGACCGCGGAAACGTTCTGAGATGATCGATTTTTCATAAGGATATTGAATAGTTATAGGTAAACGATTTGTGTGGGATAAGGTAATTATGAAACTTTGACCAATGTACCTTGCGGCTCGTATTGTTTGTTGACCATAATTCAAGAACCCAGTCACCATAGGAAACATATTGTAGATATCGATGAATATATTTTTTTCTCTTGTTTAAGGGAGGTTATGGGTATAGAATATCATTATTGTATTCTGTTATTTATAGTGAAACAAGTTGGAAAGAAGTTGTCAATAATAGATTACCCAGAGAAATAGGTAAAAGAAATTTCCATCCAAGATTTAACAACTGGTCCATTCTCATCCTAGGTAAGGTCCATCTTGTTGCGATAGAGATGAACAGAAACAAATAAGCTTTCGCTAATGTAATAAAGATACCGATTGTTATTCCAAAGACTCCATTTATTCCGAAAGGTTCAGGAATAGATATGTACGGAATAAACAAATTCCACCCCCCTAAATAAAGAACTGTTACAAATAAGGAAGAAACTAATAGATTTAGGTAAGAAGCAACGTAAAATAACCCATATTTGATACCCGAATATTCGGTTTGATAACCTGCTACTAATTCCTCCTCTGCTTCTGGTAAATCAAAAGGTAATCTTTCACATTCTGCTAGAGAAGAAATTAGAAAAACAATAAAACCTATAGGTTGCCGCCACAGATTCCACCCCTCAAAACCATATTTTGACTGTGCCTCAACTATATCGACTGTACTTGAACTGTTAGATAATCATAGTTGATAAGAACATCACTGTTTCCATCACTATTTCAAAACCGTACATGAGATTTTCACCTCATACGGCTCCTCTATGGCCGAAAATAAATGTAAGGACCCGTTTGATATTATTGGTATCCTTTCCTTTTCTTGGGGGGAGGATACAATAAAAAAACATTGGAAAGTCCCACAAATTAGACCAACGCAATTCTGTTTGCTAGAATAATAAAAGGGGCGCTTCCGAATTGATCTCATCCCTTATAATTAATCTTAGTTTGGTAATAGTTTTATCCTTCAATAAAATACTCATTATATCACTCAATAGATAGAAAGAATTAGGCACTAGTTCATGAATCATCAATAAGAAGAATGGAATGACACATGTATTTATATTATATATTATATGTAAAAAAAAAAAGAAAAGGATCTTTTTTTCCCGTTCTATTATTGTATATTGTATTCCCTTTTTTTTGCTCCTGTTCTTCTTTCTCTTTCTCAGAAGAGAGTACTCTTTACTCTTACGAAAAAATAAATAAATAAAATAAAGGATTAATTCGTTCTTGATAGTCATTTCTTTATTCAGTGAATAGGAGCATACTCTAGATCAAAATCGTGGGGAAGTACTGCTTGATCGTTTCTACCAACTTAAAGCCCCTATTATGATTCGTTTATGTAGAAATACCTCTTTTTTGATACCTGACATTATTTCCATTACTAATCCTTTGTGTACCTTGGTGTTCCTAACGGTTCACTGATTTTTGATTGATCCCTCGCTGCGTAAACTCCATAACGCGGATCTTTTGCACCCGCTTCAAGATATGATAACTCATCAAAGAATTAAAATCTCGGGATAAACAGTTTTCACTGCTTATGTTTAGTTTTACTTTATTCTTGTATATAAGGAATGAGATTTTCTCTTTTTACTACAAATTTCTAAGTTGTTTTTTTTCACTCATATAACTATCTAGTTTAACTCATCCATCTGAATGGAATGAAATGATGAAAAAAAAGAAGATATTTATTCAATACATTACATTTACCTTCCTTTATTTAATTTCTAGGAAGGGTCAAATGTTCCAACGACTCACACGTAGAGATATGGATAATACACATAGAGTTAATGGTATTTCATAACTAATAGATTGAGCAGCAGCTCGTAGACCACCCGAAAAGGAATATTTATTATTTGATCCATATCCTGATATAAGAAGACCAATAGGAGCAATACTGGAAATGGATATCCATAAAGAAACGCCTATACGGAGATCGGCTAAAACAAGTCGATACCCAAAAGGAATTACTAAATAACTTAGTAGGATTGATATGACCGCTATAAATGGTCCGACACTAAACAAATGAATATCTCCCCTAGATGGTAGTAGGTCCTCTTTAAAGAGTAGTTTAGTCCCGTCTGCTAGAGCTTGAAGAATCCCCAACGGGCCCGCATATTCAGGCCCAACACGTTGTTGGATCGCTGCGGATATTTCTCTTTCTAACCATACAATTACCAGTACCCCTATTGTGATTCCCAATATAAGGGTCAAAACGGGGACAAACAGCCAGATAAGTCCATAGATTTCTTTTAAGGATTCCAATTTATAAAAGGAATTGATAGCTTGTACTTCTTCTGTGCCAATTATCATTTCAACGATCAACTTCTCCCATAATGATATCTATACTACCTAATATCGTCATGATATCGGCCAATTTCATTCTTTTAATTAGTTGAGGAAGAATTTGCAAATTGATGAAACCGGGTGGACGAATTTTCCATCTCCAAGGGAAAACACTATTATCTCCTATCAAATAAACCCCTAATTCTCCCTTCGGGGCTTCTACTCTTACATAAAGCTCTTGTTTCGACAATTCAAAATTAGGTGAAGGTTTTTTACTAATAAATCTATATTCAAAATCATTCCATTCGGAATTTTTTGTTCTAGCAAAGCGCCGAACTTCTAAATTTTCATAAGGTCCTCCTGGAATTCCTTCTAGAGCCTGTTGAATAATTTTTACGGATTCCCTCATTTCGCCAATTCGCACTAAATAACGAGCTAATGAATCTCCCTCTTTTTGCCACTGAACTTCCCAATCAAATTCATTGTAGCATTCATAATGATCAATTTTGCGAAGATCCCATTGGATCCCAGAAGCTCGTAACATTGGTCCGGATAAACCCCAATTTATTGCTTCTTCTCCGCAAATAATGCCCACTCCTTCAACTCGTTCCAAAAAAATGGGATTCCGCGTAATAAGTTTTTGATACTCAACAACTCCAGTTAAAAAATAATCGCAGAAATCCAAACATTTATCTATCCAGCCATGAGGTAGATCGGCAGCTACTCCTCCGATACGGAAATAATTATGCATCATTCGCATACCTGTGGCAGCTTCGAATAGATCATATAGCAATTCCCTCTCTCTGAAAATATAGAAAAAGGGAGTCTGCGCACCGATATCCGCCATAAAAGGTCCAAGCCATAACAAATGAGAAGCTATACGGCTTAGCTCCAGCATAATTACTCTGATATAGCTGGCCCTTTGAGGTACTTGAACATTTCCCAGTTGTTCTGGTGCATTTACCGTTATTGCTTCTGTGAACATAGTAGCTAAATAATCCCAACGTGTTACATAAGGCAGATATTGTATAATTGTTCGGTTTTCTGCTATTTTCTCCATCCCTCTATGTAAATAGCCCAATATAGGTTCACAGTCAATAACATCTTCACCGTCGAGAGTAACAATTAGTCGAAGAACACCATGCATTGATGGGTGGTGAGGACCCATATTGACTATCATGAGATCCTTTCTTGTGGCGGGTACAGTCATATCTTTTATTCCCTAATTAATTATTCCATGAATTTTTCAATTGAGGTTTCTAAAAAAATATATAATAACAACTAAGAAAAAATTCAAACAAATATGAAAATTAACGAGTTTTTAGTTCACGAATATCCAAATTACTAATTAATTTCTTATAACGTATTCCACTTTTCTTTGACAAATAAGCCAGCAAGCGTTGACGTTTTCCCAGAATTCTTCGTAGACCCCTTTGGGATAAAAAGTCTTTTTTGTGAAATTCTAAATGCGAAGTAAGTCTCCGTATCTTATTAGTGAAATTGAATACTTGAAATTCAACAGACCCTTTGTTTTCCTCTTTTTCTTCTTGTGGAATAACCGAGATTAATGAATTTTTGACCATAAAAAAATTCTTCAACATCCATTTTTTTTTTTACTGATCAGGAATAATAATAATTATATTATAATAATGCTAGTCATTTTAATCGGGTATACGCAAAAACTCAGATTTATTCATATATTTTTTATCCTATCAAAATCAAATTTTATGTTTGAAAGAAAATTCGATTTTCATATAAGGATAAGGAGATATAATACATTTCATGTATGAAAGAGAATTATTTCTTTGTACCTAAGAACATTCTCTCACTTTACTATTCCTAGCGCCAATCAAATAAAATTGATATGCTATTAAATCCATATAATGTATATATATGTACCAAAATTAACCCAAGGTACATTTTTTGGTATCTATCGAGTACATTATGCAATATACAGGCAATATATCATTAACTAACTCTGAATTGTGGATACATATGTATCCTTGACATACTGAAACGACTTCCATTATTGGTATCAAACCAATATCGATTCATACAAGCTAAATCTTCTAATCGATAATCGGGCCAAAGAAGCAATTTGAGTTTAAGAAATTTATTTGTATCTGTATTACGATGTTTGTCCTTATTCAAAAATTCTTCACAGTTTCTTATCTTGTTTTCGTTGAAAAATATTGGATTTATATCCACAGCATTCCAATTCCAGGAATTGAAACAAATTAGAATTCTCAATTCTCTACGACGTCTAGGAGATAGAATATTTTCTGGAACAAGCAAATTATAATAATTTTTTTCTACATTCACAAGCATATTGCTATGTCGTGCAATGGATCTGTCGAAATTCCTCTTATCAACATTTCTTTTTTTTATGCATTTTCTATTAGTTTCGATTTGGTCTTTTCTCTTATCAAACAATGAAATACTTGTGGTTTGATAGATAATAAATTGTCCATCCCTTTTTAGAAATAAAGGAATTGGTTCGATAATCAATATTCCTGATTGTATCAATTCTTTAATAGCTAGATCCTTCTGAATTAACATTATATCCGGGCGTATCTCTCCTCTTTGAATAGAAGATATAGCAATTTCCTTCATATTTTTCATTCTAAGCAGTAGAAAAGACGCCTTGATATTATCGATCATTATTTCATTCGAGGAGTTATCCCATCTTAATTGAAAAAGGAAAATTTTATTCAGGAATAATTCTAGTTCTTCTTCCTTTTCCTTCCTGCTCTTGAATTTTATTTGATTTCGACCTTTTTTCATTTTAAGGTCTGATTTCAGGGAATCTTTTTCAACATCTCCTTTTTTCTTTTGTTTTCGTAGACCTGGTCCACGCTTTCGTTGGCTCCTTTTTTTTTTTTCTTGGTTGGAATTTTTGAATTCAAGATATTCTTTTTGATTGGATGCTATATGACGATTCTTTTTTTTATTTACGTTGATTTTTTTCTTTGGATTTTTAATACTATTTTCATTTCTATTCAAATCTAAAAGAAGTAATTTAATTGGTATAATCCATGGGTTAATCTTATATGTATCAAAAAGTAGCACAAATTTTGGGAAAAATAAAGATTCTAATTCTAGATTTGATATGTTATCATTATGATAGAATCTATCTTGATTCATCCCTATCCAATCAAAAAAGTTTTTTTTTTTTTTTGATACCTTGATTTGTTGATGAATTGAAATATCCCTTTTTTCGGCTTTTTTATATTTATCCATTTCCGTATTTTTAGTAATCTTGGCACCAAGATGCGTATTGGTCCAAGTATCAATATCGATATTCTTTCTAATAAAAAAATGGAAAATTCTACAATTAAAATATTTTCTATCCATATTTTTATTCGTATCAATAATATATCTTTCTTCTAGATAATTACTAATAGCTGTATTTACCAATAAATAAAATGGGTCAAGTTTCAATAGATTGAAACTATATGGAATTTCTTGGTTACCGTTTACTTCCAATTTTGATCCATAAATATATGAGTCCTTGTCCTTTTTATCCCTATAATTCATATATTTATATGAAAAAAGATCATATCTGTAGTTTTTTTTTAATTTTTCTTTTTTTTTTTTCAATAAATCCACTTCCTTCGTGTAATGGTTAATTTTTTCTTTTTTATATGAATCCAATTTAATTGAGTCTTTATTTTGAATCAGACAACGTTGATTTACTATATTTCTCCATTTTTTCGGTTCTAACTGAGACCATTTAGTCTGGGATAAATTGTATTGATAATGACCCTTTAACCAGTTTTTCCATTCATTCATTCTAGACTTTTTTATTTTCTTATGCCTTGATTTGTAATCAAATATTCCTCGTTTTATACAAAAATCCTTTATCTTATACCTAAGAAAATGTTGGGTGCTGCGATCTTGAAGTACAGATCTCAAGTGATACTTGTTAAGTAATTTGATTTGTGATATTTTGTAAAATACATATGTTTGTGACAAAGAAGATAAATCACAATGACTAGTTAAATTATTATCGATACTATTAGTATTCAAAAACGAATTTTTTATAGTCGAAAAAAAGTGCATTGTGTTTTGATTTGTTTCATCAATTCCTTCTTTTTTTTTTTCATTGTTGTTAATGGATTTATTAATAATTTTTTTTTTTGATTCAAAAAAAAGTTGTGCATTGATCCTGGGAATGGTAATTGCACATAAAAAAATATCTATGTATATTTTTTCAATGAAAGATTTGATAAAATAATATGATTTACGTATTAATCGGATATTGTTTCTTTTGAATAGCTGCCAAATATATTTCTTAGATTCCGAAGTTAGAACTCTTTTTTTATTGTCTTTTTTGTTTCGTTCTATTTGATTCTTGATTGTTATGATCCTATCAGAAAGATCTTTCATTTTTTTTTCTATAAGCGCAGAATTTATCCAATTCGTGGATAGAATTTGAATGGTCGATTCATCATTAATTTGATTATGGATTTTTGAATTTTTTATATTTTCATTTGGGTCATATATTTTAACTTTACTCAACTCAAATAAAAAAATGGGATTTCTTTTTTCAAATTCTTTTATTATTCGTTTTATAACTAGAACTATTTTGATGTTCCATCCTGTTTTTTTTTTTTTTACGTTTACGTTTCTAATTGTTCTTTTGAATTCTTTATAAATGAGTTGAAAAAACGAAGATCGTTTTCGGGGAGAACCGAATGGGCGTTCCGCTTCCGTTCCCCATATTGTTAAAAAAAAAAAATTGTCCTTTTTTACTTTTTTTTTCATTGAATCTCTATGATGAGACTGTACCTTAGATCTTCTCCAAGATTTCAGACAGAAAGGAAATATAATTTTTATCTGAATCCCGTCTGTTAACCAACCCTTTGGAAATTCTGTTTCTGATAATTGAACACCGTTATAGGTACATTTAACGTGCATTTCTCTATTCCATTCCTTCAAATCTTCGTACCACTCAGGCAATTGGGATAATAATATAAGGCCAACATTTTTAGCTATTATTAACGAAGGCAATACAATGTATTTTCTAATAAAAGAGTGAGTTAATAATATCGAACTTCTTATTGGTTGACCAAATAGAATAGTATCCCAAGTTTCGGATATTGTTATCTCATCATTTTCTTCTTCTTTTTTTTTTTTTTGCCCCTTCCCCTCAAAAAAGGGGATTTTTAATTCCGATTCTCTACCAAACCAATTCCTAAAAATGATATTTTTGATTTCAGAAATATTTAAAATAGAGAAAATCAATGTTTTGTCTGTTCGATCCAAAAAAAGGGGAGAGTGTACATTTGCTTGAAAAATTTCCAAAATAACTGTTTTGCGTCTTTCAGCGCGCATGGATCCTTTTATTATATCCCGACGAAAATCTGATTCTTGAGCGTAACGTACCAAAGCCACTTCTTCTTCTTTATCAATAGTACTATTATTAGTACTAGTATCGAAATTACTATTCCGATTGTTATTATTATAAATTACCACGCGTTTGGATTTTCTTGAACGCATCTCAAAATTTTCCGTCGATTCTTCCTTAATTTCTTCTTCCTGCTCATAAAAATTATCGTTCAATAATTTATATGACCATCGAGAAAGCCTTTTACTTATTTCTTCTAGTCTAATGGATTTCTTTTTAATTGTTCTTTTATCATTTGGATCAGTTCTAATTACCTCAAATAAAAATTTAAAGGGTTTTGCTTTATTTTTTGAATCCATTTTTTTTTGTTCTGACAATAAATAATTTTTTTTTTTTAAATTAAAACTAGGCTCGGACTCAAAATAAAATCCCCCAATTGGGGGTAAAGAATTAGTTTTAGTACTAGAATTAAATAGTGATTCCCTATCAAACGTTTGATGTTCCATTTTTCGGAAGTCGGTAGAAAGTATACCATAAATTTTATTTATCCAAAATATTTCTACGGAATCCCCTGTAGAAGTGATTAAATCACTTATGTTTGCACTTGAATATAATTTTTTTATTGTTATGCGAAATGGTCCGTTCAAAAAAGGATCGTACGTTTTGGACAGACATTCTTGCTCATTTTTATCATTATAAAATCTGGTCCTTTTTTCGAACATATCTGGAACAGGAGATTCCTTCTCTTTTTCTAGAACTTTGATTCTCCTTATCAATTCATTTCTTAAGTTGTATTTCTTTTGTTCATTGGTATAAACAAAATAATTATATAGGTCTTCATAGCATGATTTTTCTTTTGTGTATAAATAAATTTTTCGTTCTATCATTTCGGAAAAAGTTGATAAACTGGGTGGATATGTAAAAGATATTATTTGTTTTCCATCGCTTGGACATGTATAAAAAAAATATTGTGAAAGTTCATTTCGTACAGCATTTTCAAATAGATAATTTTTTATATAGCGATATGGACGATTCCATCTTTTATAATCGAAAAGAAAGGTAATAAAAGGTTTTTCAAATCGGAGATAGGTCTTTTTTTGTTCTTTTCCATTCACCCGGATCTCTTCTGTTTCATCTATTTTTTTCGGATCCTCCTTTTCTTCCGAAGAAAGGGAAGGGTCTTC